TCATAAGAATTGAGTTAGTCAAAGTCAAGTCTACTCTTTCATATAGTGGAAAAAGATATAGATATAATATAACAGATTCGAGATTGATTCCCAATAAGAGATTAAATAGCGCCAATATCAATCCCTTTCATTCCAAGGCGAAGTTTCAATTAGTTATCCAACAGCAAGGAACTATTGGTACGTTCTTGAATCGAAATAAGGAATGCCAATCTTTGATAATTTTGTCATCATCCAACTGTTTTCGAATTAGTCCATTCAACGGTTCGAAATATAACAATGCGATAAAAGAATTGGATCCCCTAATCCCAATTAGGTATTTGTTAGGTCCCTTAGGTACTATTGTACCTAAAATAGCGAATTTTTATTCATCTTACCATTTATTAACTCATAATCATATATCGTTAAAGAAATATTTGCTACTTGACAATTTTAAACAGACTTTTAAAGTACTTAAATATTGTTTAATGGATGAAAATAGGAGAATTTATAATCTCGATCCATGCAGTAATATAATTTTGAATCCATTCCATTTAAATTGGTGTTTTCTCCATCATAATTCTGGTGAAGAGACCTCCATAATAATTTGCCTTGGGCAATTTATTTGTGAAAATGCATGTCTATTTAAATACGGACCACACATAAAAAAATCTGGTCAAATTTTAATTGTTCATGTTGATGCCTTAGTTATAAGATCGGCTAAGCCCTATTTGGCTACCCCAGGAACAACAGTTCATGGTCATTATGGAGAAATCCTTTATGAAGGAAAGACACTAGTTACATTTATATACGAAAAATCAAGATCTGGTGACATAACGCAGGGTCTTCCAAAAGTGGAACAGGTCTTAGAAGTGCGTTCAATTGATTCAATATCGATGAACCTCGAAAAGAGAGTTGAAAGTTGGAACGAACGTATACCAAGAATTCTTGGAATCCCCTGGGGATTCTTGATTGGAGCTGAGCTAACCATAGCCCAAAGTCGTATCTCTTTGGTTAATAAAATTCAAAAGGTTTATCGATCTCAGGGGGTACAGATACATAACAGGCATATAGAGATCATTGTACGTCAAATAACATCAAAAGTGTTGGTTTCAGAAGATGGAATGTCTAATGTTTTTTCACCCGGAGAATTAATAGGAATGTTGCGAGCGGAACGAGCGGGACGTGCTTTAGACGAAGCGATCAATTATCGGGCAATTTTATTGGGAATAACGAGGGCATCCCTGAATACTCAAAGTTTCATATCCGAAGCGAGTTTTCAAGAAACCGCTCGAGTTTTAGCAAAAGCCGCTTTACGAGGTCGTATTGATTGGTTGAAAGGACTGAAAGAGAACGTTGTTTTGGGGGGGCTTATTCCTGTTGGTACTGGATTCAAAAAATTAGTGCACCATTCAAGGGAAGACAAAAATGTTTATTTGGAAATAAAAAGGAAAAATTTATTCAAGTTGGAAATGAGAGATATTTTGTTATACCATAGAGAATTTTTTTGTTCTTGTGCTCCAAACAATTTTCATGGGATATCACAACAACCATTTACGCAATTTAATGATTTTTAAGAAGAGATTCATTCTTTTTACTTTAATTTTCTGGTTGGGTTGGTACGATTATGAATATTAATTTAGTCAAAAAAAAAATAATAATAAGTAATTAAAAGAAATTAATGGTTTGGGCCGTATATCAACGGTCAATCCACGGTAGAAAGAAGGTTCCGTCGGAACAATTATTTATTTCAGAATACCTTGTCTCTTTGTAAAAAAAAAAGAGGAAGTGTGGGGAAATGCGGAAAAAATGACAAAAAGATACTGGAACATCGATTTAGGAGAAATGATGAAAGCGGGAGTGCATTTTGGTCATGGTACTAGAAAATGGAATCCTAGAATGGCTCCTTACATCTCTGCAAAACGTAAAGGTATTCATATTATAAATCTTACGAAAACTGCTCGTTTTTTATCAGAAGCCTGCGATTTAGTTTTTAATGCAGCAAGTAGTGGAAAAACCTTTTTAATCGTTGGTACTAAAAATAAAGTAGCGGATTTAGTAGCATCAGCTGCAATAGGGGCTCGGTGTCATTATGTTAATAAAAAGTGGCTTGGTGGTATGTTAACGAACTGGTCCACTACGGAAACGAGACTTCATAAGTTCAGGGACTTAATAGTAGAACAAAAAATGGGGAAACTCAACCGTCTTTCCAAAAGAGATGCAGCAATGTTGAAGAGAAAATTATCTACCTTGCAAACATATTTGGGTGGGATCAAATATATGACGGGGTTACCCGATATTGTAATCATCGTTGATCAGCAAGAAGAATATACGGCTCTTCGAGAATGTGTCATTTTAGGGATTCCTACTATTTGTTTAATTGATACAAATTGTGATCCGGATCTCGCAGATATTTCAATTCCAGCCAACGATGATGCTATAGCTTCAATTCGATTCATTCTTAATAAATTAGTATTCGCAATTTGCGAGGGTCATTCTAGCTATATAAGAAATCGTTGATTATGATTAAGAATAATAAAATTAATTCATTGTTTGTGAACTCGATAGGTTTTATTGGATCGGTTACTATTTCTTGAACTTCAAAAAGAGATTAAAGAAAAAGAGATAAAGATCAAAATAGGGATATTTAGATTATGTTATATGATTTTGAGTATTCTAAATTCGATTTGTATTAATGATTAATGTTGGTGAGTTGAGAAAGAAATAAAATGGTTCAATCAAAATCAATTTTTAAGTTCGATTTATATCAGAGGAAAATATGAATGCTATACCATGTTCCATTAAAACACTCAATGGGTTATACGATATATCGGGTGTAGAAGTAGGCCAACATTTATATTGGCAAATAGGAGGTTTACAAATCCATGCCCAAGTACTTATCACTTCTTGGGTCGTAATTGCTATCTTATTAGGTTCAGTCATCATAGCAGTTCGGAATCCACAAACAATTCCGACCGACGGTCAGAATTTCTTCGAATATGTCCTTGAATTTATTCGAGACTTGAGTAAAACTCAGATTGGAGAAGAATATGGCCCCTGGGTTCCCTTTATTGGAACTATGTTCCTATTTATTTTTGTTTCTAACTGGTCAGGTGCTCTTTTACCTTGGAAACTTATACAGTTACCTCATGGGGAGTTAGCTGCGCCCACGAATGATATAAATACTACTGTTGCTTTAGCTTTACCCACGTCAGTGGCATATTTTTATGCGGGTCTTACCAAAAAAGGATTGGGGTATTTTGGGAAATACATCCAACCAACTCCAATACTTTTACCAATTAACATCCTAGAAGATTTTACAAAACCTTTATCTCTTAGTTTTCGACTTTTCGGGAATATATTGGCTGATGAATTAGTAGTTGTTGTTCTTGTTTCTTTAGTACCTTCAGTAGTTCCTATCCCCGTTATGTTTCTTGGTTTATTTACAAGCGGTATTCAAGCTCTTATTTTTGCAACTTTAGCCGCGGCTTATATAGGTGAATCCATGGAGGGTCATCATTGATTAGCTTTTTTAAAAGTCTTTTTTAACTTAATCGAATTCATGCATGGTTCCAAATACGCACTTGGTTGGACAACATAATACATAAACATATATAGATACAAATACATATGTATAAACGACCCAATCTCGTAGGAGGGAAGATAGACGATATTACGGAATTGGAAAAAATGGGTTAGGGGGTCTAGTAAACTAGATATATGTAATGTCTGGCCCTTACATATATTTCGAAAAATGATTCTCAAATCCAATTCAATATAAAAATAAAATGCAAACGGTTTACATTATGGAAGAAACAAATGTATATGTGATATTAGATATTTACTAGTTACTAGTTATATAGGGATTATCCCTATGGACTAGATAAATGGACTATATAAATTATAGAATAAATTATAGAATTTTATTTATTCCTATTTTTTTCTAATATTCTAATATATTATTAATATCTTTATTAATATCTATTTATATATTTATAGTATTACTATACTATAGTATTTATTATTACTATAACTATATTGATATTGTATCATTAATATCATTAACCATTTTTTTTTTTTGTACGAGGAACTTACTATGAATCCACTGATTTCTGCCGCTTCCGTTATTGCTGCTGGATTGGCCGTAGGGCTTGCTTCCATTGGACCTGGAGTTGGCCAAGGTACTGCTGCGGGCCAAGCTGTCGAGGGTATTGCGAGACAACCAGAAGCGGAAGGTAAAATACGAGGTACTTTATTGCTAAGTCTAGCTTTTATGGAAGCTTTAACAATTTACGGACTAGTCGTGGCATTAGCACTTTTATTCGCAAATCCTTTTGTTTAATTTAATCCTAAAATTAGAAATGTGAAAACGTACGTTATACGTTTCTTTCTTAGTTTGGTTTATTAACTCGGACTTGCCGTTTGCTTCTTCTAATTATATCAACACTTTTATAATTATTTATGAGACAATACCCCGGAAAGGGCATATTTTAGATTTGAGGATGAAGAATTCATGGATCCGTTCGCTTTCTTCCTTCCCATTTCCACCCTTAGTACAACAGAAACTTTTTTTTTTTACTAGGAAACGAAACGTTTAAAGAAACGAAATATTTCGCAATTGGTGTTGGTATGAGACCTAATCTTTTTATGGAGAACTTAAAAGAATAAGAAATTTTAAATAAATTATAAATTACTAAATTATTTAATCTATTCCCCAAAAAAAAATAAATTAATAAAAAGAAATCGATCAGGGCGAGGCGAGTGAGGTGATACAAAAAGAACTATGTTCTTTGTTAGTCTTATCTATAAGAAAGAGGAGAGTATATGAAAAATATAACCGATTTTTTCGTTTCCTTGGGCTATTGGCCATCCGCCGGAAGTTTCGGGTTTAATACTGATATTTTAGCAACAAATCTAATAAATCTAAGTATAGTGCTTGGTGTATTGATTTTTTTTGGAAAGGGAGTGTGTGCGAGTTGTATATTTCAAGAATAGGTTGGATCCAACCAGCTGCACATTATTAT